CTATATTTATCCATGGATCCTTTACTAATACTCATTAAATTGGAAATATTGATCCAATTCAAAAAAAAAATTATGTTTCGCAATTAAATAATCCAATTTTCCATTTTTAATTGACCCTTGGATACAAATCACGAGAATGTATATTTTTCCTCGAATCCTTCGTTAAGAGGTAAAGGATTAAATCCTTTTAAGAAATAAAGTTTTTCTTCGGAATATAAATTAAATCAAACCGAGGGATCCCTTAACTAGAAAAGGGATTAATAAAACGAATCACACTTTTACCACTAAACTATACCCGCTACAATGCGATTATTGTATATAAATGAAACTTTTGTCGAACAAAAATAAGGTAATCGGACGTAATCAAGATAGGATCCAAAACAAAATAATGATGAAAATTATAGCATTGACGTGTTTGTTTTGGTTTTGTCAGTAAACCTAATCAGATTAGTAAAAGAGCACTACTAATTCAAAATGAAAATAAAGAAAGAACAAGTTCTTTCTTTTGCTGGAGGATTTTTGACAGAACAGATAGGGCTCGATAAAACTATTTATGTTATGACATAAGAATGCATTGCATAACAATCCACAGTTCCTTATTTTTTTTTTCTTTTTTTCCAGTAAAGGAAAAAAATAAGAAAAGAAAGAATAATAATAAAAAAAAATGAGACTTTGATTCTATAGAATGAAATTCCATATCATAGGAATGGAAAGATCTTTTCTTCGGATTGTTGTTTCAATAATCAATAATAAGCATTTTTGTTTTCCAACAAATCATTTTATATAGGATTTGGAATGGAACAAAAAATGGCCCGGCTAGGTACTGACCAGGCCAGGCCGTGAAAAGAAAAAAAGCTCTTTCGGAAGAAGAGGTATTCTTGCTTTTTTATTTTTTTTTTATTCGAAATATCTCTTTAGAACCTTTTCTTTATCTAAATGGGATTGCTTATAAAAGTAGTATATATTAAAGTTGTATATATCAATAGAGTAAAAAAAAATAAAGAGAGATAAAGAAAAGAAAGACTTTTTTTCAAGCCTTATTTTTTGTGTAATGTAAGATAGTAATTATCCTTTTTCAATTGGGAGAGATGGCTGAGTGGACTAAAGCGTCGGATTGCTAATCCGTTGTACGAGTTTTTCGTACCGAGGGTTCGAATCCCTCTCTTTCCGTTTCCGTTGATGACTTGTTATTTTATTTCTTTTTTTTTTCAAAACCTTTCCTTTGTTTTTTTTTATTTCATATAATAAATAAGGATGTACAATAGATAAAATCCTAAGTAAGAACATTGAAAAATTAAGCAAGTAAAAAGAAAGGGCTTTTTATTCTTCACGTCCAGGATTACGTCCTGGATCATTAGATAGGAATCCAAAGATGAAGAGAGAAACAAAAAATATTACTACTGTGTAAACAAAGAGTTTGAGAGTAAGCATTACACAATCTCCAAGATCTTTTTTTTTTTTCAAAAAAAAAAAGAGAATAGATTCTCCATTTTTATACCCCATAGCCTATTTTGACACCAATAAACAAAATGGTTTCTCGAAATCAAAAATCAAAAAGAATTTTCAGAAATTCATTTGGAATAAGAGTCGAGTCTTTCATTAAAAAAAAAATATCTTTCCTATTTTGAAATGACTCGAAAAGGGTTTTTCAATAAATGAAAAAGAATCCGAATGAGGAAAGAGGGTGAGTCAGATTTGTTGCAGCTATCTAAGAATTGTTTGAATCGAGGGTTCATGCTGTAAGACTTATCCGATCTTATCCATTGTTCCCATTTTTTTTTTTCGAATAAATCATGTCTAGGACAGTATTAAAGATCTCATCGAAAACTTACAGCAGCTTGCCAAACAAAGGCTAAGAGAAAAAAGAGAAGGGGTATTACTGGCATAAAATCTACGATTGGATTCAAAAAAGCGTAGGCCTCAGGCAATTTGGCTAAGAAAAAACTACTTGAATAAAGGGTGGAATGAAGACAGATACAGATCAAACTAAAGATATTAAGCATAACAAACATTTTTTTTTCTTGGACTTGGAGATAATTGTATTTTGATTGAGTTATTGTTATTGATAATTGATATCCCTTCAAAATGAAAAAAGTAAGGTATACCAAAAAATCCTTCTTTGAACTCACCCAATCAAAAATCCTTCAATTCTCAAAAAAGAATAGAAGAAATCATACTTTTATACAATATCTTAATTGAATTATATGTAATGATCAATAAATTCAGCTTCATTGTATATCTACACGTGTCAAAACCCTAGGAACAATAGAGTCCATAGATATTTATTTTAGATTGGAATTGACGAACAACCAAAAACAATACTACTGTTTAGTAGTATTGAATAGAAATTGAAATGGGGCGTGGCCAAGTGGTAAGGCAACGGGTTTTGGTCCCGCTATTCGGAGGTTCGAATCCTTCCGTCCCAGGGAATACCTATTCTATATATAGATAGAAATATTTATTATCAGAATAAAGAAAGGTTTTCTTTTTGAACTACCTTCTCTACTCTTTAAGAGTTAAATATTGGATATTATGTGATTCTTGTTTCTGATTTTTAATGATTCTATTCTTCTTTAAATCCTATCCTATTTTTTCACAAATTAAATTCAACTAAGATACATATAGATGAAACTGAATCGAGTTGTGATCTAGGAACCTAGATTCGAAGAATTGGAAATAACGAAAAAAGGGGGTTGCAAAAGAGGTTGAATGCGCTTTTCATCGTATGTCCATCCCCTTATACTTTGAATATTGAATATTCATATTGAAGTTTAAGTTAGTTACTTCGAAAAGCCTTACGTCCCATATAATAAGAATTAATTAACAATATAAGATAGCAATTTCACTAGCTGTGTTTGTACAAATTGGATTAAGAAATAATCAAGTTACATACATAATAACGTATCTATTTTCTTTGAACCTCATTTTTAGGTATTTCATTTCGTATTTGATTTGGTTCTCATAAAGAATATGAAATATATGTAATAATATAGACAGGGGGTAATTCATACATCCTATATTCTATTCCCCTTGCTTTAAATAAAAATTATTGAACGAACCCCCGAAACTACGCGTAAAATGAGGAAATGCTTAATGTATTATTGTCGTTCTATTTCAGTGATAACGTTTTTTGGTTTTTTGAAAAAGATTTTAGATGCGTTAATTTGAAATAATTCTATATTGAATATTCATAATTCATTCCAATGACAATTGTTCAGTCTATCTGATAGAGGGAATTCTTTTTTTTTTTTATGATTTTCTTTTTCAGTATGAAATGAAAGAAAAAGAGCCTAAATCTTCCTTTACATCAACTTTTTTTATCCACTCCACGAAAAAAATAAATTTATTTCTTTTTCTATCTATCTATATTTTTTTAATCACTGAGGTTTAGGTTTAATTCAAAGATGAATTATTTATGATGATAAATGCAATCTTTAGTAAAACTTTATTCAAATAGTGATATCCAGGTAGGTTTTTTTTTCAATTCAATAACTATTTGAATTGAATGATTTCTTATGAGTATTTGATATTCGAAGAAGTCTAAGATTGTTGAATATATTCTCTCAAGTTACTTGAAGATGCAATGTAGATTCAATACAAAGAACTTTTTTCTTCCTAATAGTTAGAAATTAATAAATAAAATAAAAATATTGCATTCATCCAATAAAAAAAAAATCGAGGATTAAATTGAATTCTTTCTAAGACTTCTTTAGAAACCAATGGAACGACCGAACAAATGACTATTCATGATTCCGTAATTGAATCAATTACATATCAGTTCCAAACTAGAGGAATGTTATGGTAAAACTTCGTTTGAAACGATGTGGTAGAAAGCAACGTGCGACTTGAAGGACATGATCAGTTGTGGATTCTTACACCCACCCTTTTTATTATATAGGAATGAAGGTGCTCTTGGCTCGACATTCTTTGTTCTGTTCCACTCGAACCCTCATTTTTTCTTGGGTTGTAGTGTAAACAGTATGTGATGTAGATGTAGCTCGAGTAGAAAGTATTGATTCATTTCTCAGGGCAAGGATCTAGGGTTAGTGCCAATTAATAAGTTGGAACAACTTCGTAAGTGTAGTCGATTTTCGATTTCTAAATCGAAAGGATCCAATTCGAGCAAGTTTCAAATCCAAAAAAGGAAAATTTGTTGGAATTAGTGAAACTCTTTTGATCCAAAGTGTATCTTGCGGGAATCAACCGTTTATGATTCTTTGATAGAAATAAATCCGAAAAAGGGCCATGTTGCTGCCATTTTGAAACGATTAAAAATCACCGAAGTAATGTCTAAACCCAATGATTCAAGGCAAAGAGAAAATATTTTGGAACAAGTAAATATCTTTTTTTTAATTGTCTCGACAACTAGATCAAGAATAAGGAGTCCAAATATATTCTAAATGAGACAAAGAAAAAGGGGTTAGAGACCACTCAAAAAATCAAATACATAAGGGTTTTCTTTTGAGCTATTTCATATTTCCGAGTTACTCAACTTGAGTTTTGAGAATACAAATGATTTTTTTTTGATAAAGAAAAAGAAGAATAAAAAAGTATTAAATAATCTTAGTCTAATTTATTTGATTTAATGCTTTTATAGATCTATTTGACATTCGAATTGTATACATAGACATATCTTCTAATTTCTCGAGCCGTACGAAGAGAAAGCTTCGTATACGTTTCTAGGGGGGGGTTCTAGTTTATCTACGTCTATCCCAATGAGCCGTTTATCGAATCGTTGCAATTGATGTTCGATCCCGAAGAGAAGGAAGAGATCTTCGGAAAGTGGGTTTTTATGATCCGATAAATAATCAAACGTATTTAAATATTCCTGCTATTCTATTTTTTCTTGAAAAAGGTGCTCAACCTACAGGAACTGTTTATGATATTTTAAAGAAGGCGGGGGTTTGTTTTTAGAGAATTTCGTCTTAATTAAAGGAAAGTAAATTAATGAAATACAAAAGAAGAGGGTGTGGGTGATTCGTATATAGCTTTGTATAAGT